TTTTTCTCATTCACATATCATAAATCGCTCCCGTATCACAGTAATGGAATTAGGAATAGAGGTTTTTATCCAAAAAACTATTGGAATAATCATATGAATTGTTATTTGATTTGATATATTGTGGTCGGTAACGCTGGTGAATTAACAGAAACGGAAAGAGAGGGATTCGAACCCTCGGTAAACAAAAAGCCTACATAGCAGTTCCAATGCTACGCCTTGAACCACTCGGCCATCTTTCCTACATAATCTTATTATTGACCAGAAACCGAATGAATAGCGAGTTACTCATATTATTTTATTGCAGTACGGGCACAACCGAGGTTCTAAAGGAATAAAAAATTCCTTTCAAATTTCATATTTATCAACAACAACTTCTCTTATCATTTATCCCCTTATCATCTATCCCATAGATCTATTCCAAATTCATGAATCGTACTATGGATTTTTCTATTTCATTTCCATGGTATAATGATTATTCCATCCCTTTTCTTCCTTGGATCATAACCAAATCCAAATTTCTCGAGTTATAAGAATCCATAGTAAAATAAAGTCCTTGGTTATTCAACTTAGATGAAATAGTAATAGTTCTGCTCATTTGTATACTACGAAATTTATATGAAATTCAATCTGATTCAAAAGTCTCCTATCCCTCTTTGTCCGAAAAGAATACAATTTGAGCGGAAGGTACATATCTTTTTAATTATCATTTTTCTTTTTTTATGTTATTCTGTAATGTACAGTTCCTTTGTTTGTGGGATCATTTTCCCCGAGCGGAGAGGGTAATGAGAAGAATTATAGAATGGATTGCTAATTATGCCTAGATCTCGGATAAATGGAAATTTTATTGATAAGACCTCTTCGATTATAGCCAATATTTTATTACGAATAATTCCGACAACTTCAGGAGAAAAAAAGGCATTTACCTATTATAGAGATGGTGTGATTTGATTCTTGTTTTTTTTTTTAGCCCTCACTTCATTCTTACGATAAAAGACGTGGTTCGGAATAGAAAGAACCCAATTTTTGAAATAAAGCTACGCTTAGTGAAGGTAAAGTTTGGAGATAGAACAATTCCTTCTGTCGTGTATCCTCGATTGATCCAGCCTCAGATACTTTAATTTACTTTAATTATCGATCTTAGTATTGAACAAAAGGTTACACCTATAGGTTCTGTATTGCGGGGCAATCCTACTCCAATAGTACCAATAGGCGGCATAGGGAAGAAGCATTACACTAGGAATCAACAACACGAAAACTTTGTTATAAATTGCCCTTTTCCTTATCGGTATCGGGCTTAACAAGAATGGTTGGGACAACAAACATCCATCTCGTTCGTACTTTGGATACCCGTATAACCATCAAAGATCGTTGAAGTGACTAATTCCTGGAAATAGTAGGCGTTGAGGACAAGGAAATCGTTGGAGTTACCATTTCTATCTAGTACTAATACGATTGGTGTTAAGAAAAAAAAACCTCTTGCGGGAAGGCTGGCTAGAGATTTCTTGTAAAAATACCAGCTCCTGTCAGTTCATAATAAGAATAGGGAATTTTGGATTCCATGGATTATTCCCCTTAGTACTATGCACAGAAGGGAGGAGCCGTATGAGATGAAAATCTCACGTACGGTTCTGGAGCGGAGATTTTTTTAATAAAATGAACGACCGTAACGGATGTCGGCTCAATCCGAAGGAAATTATGCGGAAGCTTTACAGAATTATTATGAAGCTACGCGACCAGAAATTGATCCCTATGATCGAAGTTATATACTCTATAACATAGGCCTTATACACACAAGCAACGGAGAGCATACAAAGGCTTTGGAATATTACTTCCGGGCACTAGAACGAAACCCATTCTTACCACAAGCTTTTAATAATATGGCCGTGATCTGTCATTACGTGCGACTATCTCCACTATAGAAAGAAGGAAAAAAAGATCAAATTGGTTAGTCAATACTAGAAAAAAAATAGGCTTTCTACATATGCGTCGTCCAAAGGAACGATTTTTATCAGCTGTAGCAAGGAAAGAAACTTCATGATAACAAAAAAAAGGAAGAAAATAAGTACGGCCTACATATTATACTCTATGGATAAAGGATCGAATTGATAAAGAAAGCACCGTAAAGATCAATTAGCGAGCTTTTGAGGTCGATACAGTTAAGAACTGCTTACTTATGTCACGATATGGGATATCAAGTTAGGAATCAACTTATGTAATAGAGTCGATCCACTAAAGTATTGAGCAGCGGTGTAGCATCAGATCCCAAAGATAGTAAGCTCTTTTTTCTTATGGAAGAAAGTCTTTTTCAAAGATTCTATATAAATTTCATATATGAAACCGAGATAGTTACCTTTCAGAAAATTATAACGATATAGGGGATATCTATGCTTCATTTTTCTGAAGGTGGGAGAAAAGCTAAAACTAATTAATTATTGATCAAAATTAGAATTTGAAACTTATGTAATTAACTTCTTCTGGTTAACCCAAGAAAAATGGGATA